CTTCTACTAGAGATTGGCCATTGATACACGATCCAAGCCGTTCATTACTTTCTATTCATTATTATCTTTCTTTTCTTACCATTAATAAATCAAACGACCACAATATAGTTAAAAGAATCTGCTCCTAGGACTCATTAAATCCTCTAAGTGATTGTTCTGATGTATCATGTAAAGTCTTTGAAATGCAAGAGGAAAATAATTCTCTGTGGTGTAAGAAAATCTCTCCCATTCCCCTCCCGAATAAGTTCTTTGTGTTTGTTTCCAAAAGAATGTTGTTAGGCTGCCTTGAAGAGTACACTAATCCTTTGAATCCGGTACCGACGGGGATCATACCCCCCAGAACAACGTTCTCTTTCAGGCCTTTCAACCAATCGATACGACCCCGGAGAGCTGCTTTTGCTAAAACTCGAGCGGTTTCTTGAAAACTTGCTTCAGATATAAAACTTTGAGTATTCAGAGATGCTCTCGTTATTCCCAATAAGATAGCTCGATAACAGATCCCTTCTTCCAAAGCGCGCACCGTTCGTTCCGCTCGTAACAATCCAATCCGTTCGCCGGGTAAAAAAAAATTAGGCATTCCATCTTCTGAAACCAACACTTTTGATGTTATTTGACGTACAATAATTTCTATATGCCTATTATGAATCTGCACCCCCTGAGATCGATAAACTTTTTGGATCTTATTAACCAAAGAGATACGACTTTGCACTATAGTTAGCTCAGCACCAATCAAGAATCCCCAAGGAATTCCAAGAATTCTTGTTATACGCGCGTTCCAACCCTCAACTCTCTTTTCTAGGTTCATCGATATTGAATCAATCGAACGCACTTCTAACACTTGTTCTACTTTTGGAAGACCCTGCGTTATATCACCAGATCTCGATTTTTCATATATAAATGTAACTAATGTATCTCCTTCGTAAAGGATTTCTCCATAATGCCCATGAACAGTTGCTCCTGGAGTAGCCAAATAAGGCTTAGCCGATCTTATTACTACCGAGTCAACTTGAACAATTAAAACTTGACCAGACTTTAGGTGTGGTCCATTTTTGGCTATAGATACATTTTCACAAATAAACTGTCCAAGACGAATTATTGTGGGCATTTCCTCACAATAATTATGATGGAGAAAATACCAATTCAAATTAAATGGATTCAAAACGATCGTACTGTATGGATCAGGATTATAAATTCTCCGGTTTTCATCCATTACCATTAAATAATATTTAAATACTTGAAAAGTCTGTTTTAAATTCTCAAGTTTGAAATATTTAGTTACCGAGATCTGATTATGAGTTATTAAATAGTAAAATGAATAAAAATTGGCAATTTGAAAGACTGTTCCTAAAGGTCCCAACGAATTCCTAATTGGAATTAGAGGATCTTTTTGAATTTTAATTGATTGTTTTATGACATTGTGATATTTTCCATCGTTGAATGGACCCATTCGAAAACAATTCGAAGATGACAAAATCATCAACGATTGGCATTCCTTATTTCGATTCAACAACGTACGAAAAGTTCCTTGATTTTGGCTAAGTAATTGTTCAACCCTTGCCTTGAAATAAATGCAATAAAACGGATTGATATTGTTACGATCTGAACCATTATCAGAGATCAATCCTGAACCTGACGGATCATTCCTTTTTCGTATATACGAAATATGGGATTTCACCAAGTCGATTCTTAGGAAATCTCGAATCAGACCATTTGTATTTACTTCAACAAAGGAAACACAGAGCTCTTCGAGGGAAGAACCTTTTTTGTCTTGGTTCCAATTCAAGACTAAACAAGTCCGAACTAATTGAATACTTGTGTCATAAATTCCCCGAGTAGGTTTGCCCTTTCCATAAAGGATATAATTGACAACTCGAAGTTGCATATTATCTTTTTCGCGCAGCAGATCCTGAGGGAAGAGTTTTGCTAAATTTATACCGTCCCCTATTTCATACGGGAATACGGGTCGAACCAAAACAAAATACTTTTTCTTGGTAGGTGTGATCCGTTGTACATAGATCCATTTTTTCAAATTTTTTGATTCCTTCTTTGATTCCTTAAGTTTTTTTTTTCCCGTTTCTGGTGGTATCAAGATACCACTGTGTCGGGATATCTTATCTGTCTCTCCAGGAAAATGCATATCCCCAGAAAAAATTTTCAGTTCAATCCTTTTTTTTTTTCTCTCCACTCGGACCAACCCGACCACTTGGCTTCTTATAGTTAAAGTGATTGGTGTATCTACTCCAATGATACTATTATTCCGTACCATTACGTAAGAAGATTCGGGTAAAGTATACACTTCCTCGGGAATGAAAAAAAAGCGATCTATTTTCATTTGGTATTTTGGCTTAATTTTTTTGACTCCTCGATACTCAATCAAGTCCTCTTTTTTGACGATTGAATGCGCCCCTATAGTCCCATATTTTGTAATTCCTGAACCCTTTCTTCTATATCGAGGATCGTCGAAATAAGCAAGAATACTATTTCTACGGAAAATACCCTT